AAGATTCTATCATAATATATATTGAAATATTGAAATGATTAACTGGATTCCCCAACAGGAGAAGAATCCTTTCTTTCTTTTCAAGACTCGCTCGTTTTTAATTAATAATTTTAATGATTGGATAATATGCTTCATTTGAATTCTGAATGATAAAAAAAAAAAAATAGTAAAATGATTTTTTTATTCATCGAATGACTATTCATATATTAGGTATTAAGTTTTCATCAAATAGGGGGCAGAAAGGCTCTATGGAAAAATGTTGGTTCAATTCGATCTTGTTTAACAATAAGTTAGAACATAGGTGTGGACTAAGTAAATCAATGGATAGTCTTGATGATATTGGACATACTAGTGGAAGTAATGAACCTATTCTAAATGATGCGGAGAAAAGGATTCCTAGTTGGAGTGATAGTGGCAGTTATAGTTTCGGTAATATTAATTATCTAGATTATTTATTTGATAGCAGAAATATTTTTAGTTTGATCTCTGATGATACTTTTTTAGTTAAAAATAGTAATGGTGACAGTTATTCTGTATATTTTGATATTGAAAATCAGATTTTTGAGATTGACAATGCTAATTCTTTTTTGAATGAACTAGAGATACTTTTTTATAGTTATTTGAATAGTGAGTCTAAGAGTAGCAATTACTACTATTATTATTCCATGGATGATACTCAATCTAATTGGAATAATCACATTAATAGTTGCATTGATAGTTATCTTCGTTTTGAAATCAGTCTTAATAGTGACATTTACAGTGGTATCGACAGTTACATTTATAGTTTCATTTGTACGGAAAGTCAAACTATAAGTAGTATTGAAAGTGAAAATTCGAGTAGTACTAGTAGCAGTTATCTCAATGAAAGAGGAATATCTAATGATTTCGATATAAATACAAAATACAGAGAGTTATGGGTTCAATGCGAGAATTGTTATGGATTAAATTATAAAAAATTTTTTTTTTCAAAAATGAATATTTGTGAATACTGCGGATATCATTTGAAAATGAATAGTTCAGATAGAATCAAACTTCTTATTGATCCTGACACTTGGGAGCCTATGGATGAGGATATGGTCTCTATGGATCCCATTGAATTTAATTCAGAAGAGGAACCTTATACAGATCGCATCTTTTTTTATAAAAAAAAAACGGGTTTAACTGAAGCTGTTCAAACGGGCATAGGTCAACTAAATAGTATTCCCATAGCAATTGGAGTTATGGATTTTCAGTTTATGGGAGGTAGTATGGGATACGTAGTAGGTGAGAAAATAACCCGTTTGATCGAGTATGCTATTAATCGATCTCTACCTGTCATTATTGTGTGTGCTTCTGGAGGAGCACGCATGCAAGAAGGGAGTTTGAGCTTGATGCAAATGGCTAAAATATCTTCTGCTTCATATGATTATCAATCAAATAAAAAGTTATTCTATGTATCAATCCTTACATCTCCTACAACTGGCGGAGTTACAGCAAGTTTTGGTATGTTGGGAGATATCATTATTGCTGAACCTAATGCCTATATTGCGTTTGCGGGCAAAAGAGTAATTGAACAAACATTGAAAAAGACAGTACCTGACGGTTCACAAGAGGCTGAGTATTTATTCGATAAGGGCTTATTCGACCCAATCGTACCACGTAATCTTTTAAAAGGTGTTCTCAGTGAGTTATTTCAACTACAGGGTTTCCTTCCCTTGAATCAAGATTAAAAAAAAAAATAAAATATAAAAACAAATCAAATTCAAATATAGAATATATAATCAAATAATCAAACTAAGAAGAATATAAGAATGAATATAGAATGATAATAAAGAATAATAAGAATATAAATTATTTCTATTTACCGAGAACCCCTGTTTTGTTTGTTGGATAAGATTGGTTAAAGTCGCGAATTCATAAAAAATTCTTTTCTTTCAAAACAAACAAAGGTTTTTTGAAAGAAAAGATATAAATAAAATTAAGGATGGGAAAAGAAGAATAAAATTTATGAAAGTGGACTGTCATACATATTCGTGTAGAAAGAGGAATAGGTAAACTTCATTTAGTTCTACATTCCTTGTACTTATTTATTTTTATTATTAAGTACTTTAATATTAAGAATATTAAGATTATATTCATATTTTTTATAATAGGTAGACGTATCATAAGATATCTTTATAATTATAATAGGTACAAATATGAAATCGAGGTACCCGTTCTATGATAGATTTTAACTTTCCCTCTATTTTGGTTCCTTTAGTGGGCCTAGTCTTTCCGGCAATCGCAATGGCTTCTTTATCTCTTTATGTCCAAAGAAATAAGATTGTCTAAAAATGATGGGACCAAATCTCATCAATTTATTTCAACGCTGGATCATCATACAAATACTTTTTTAGTGTAATATGGTAGGATATATGATATGTGGCCTTTCCGAAAACAAACGGAAAAATTGTTATGTATACTGATGCATAATATATGCATTAATGTATGTATATGCGGTTATAGCTTAATCAATATCAATTAAATTCAAAATGATCAGCAAATATTTTTTTTTTAATCTTTGAAATAGAAACTCAATGTATCTAACCAATTATTCCTAATGGTTCATGTCAGAATACTGCTAGTTGATGGAAGTTATTTCGGAATCAAGCAAGAAAAGTAAAATCTATTTGGGTTATTTTCTCAATTCTAATCGAATGCAACTGGATCTAGTATAGTATGAATTGGCGATCAGAACATATATGGATAGAACTTATAACGGGGTCTCGAAAAACAAGTAATTTTTGCTGGGCCTGTATCCTTTTTTTAGGTTCACTAGGATTCTTAGTGGTTGGAACTTCCAGTTATCTTGGTAGGAATCTGATATCCGTATTTCCTTCTCAGGAAATTGTTTTTTTCCCACAAGGGATCGTGATGTCTTTCTATGGGATCGCAGGTCTATTCATTAGTTCTTATTTGTGGTGCACAATTTCATGGAATTTAGGTAGTGGTTATGACCGATTCGATAGAAAAGAAGGGATAATGTGCTTTTTTCGTTGGGGATTCCCTGGAAAAAATCGTCGCATCTTCTTTCGTTTCTTTCTGAAAGATATCCAATCAATCAGAATAGAGGTGGGAGAGGGTCTTTTTACTCGTCGTGTCCTTTATATGGAAATCCGGGGTCAAGGAGCCATTCCCTTGACTCGTACTGATGATAATTTTAATCCACGAGAAATTGAACAAAAAGCTGCCGAATTGGCCTATTTCTTGCGCGTACCAATTGAATGAAATGAACTGAAGAAGAAATCTCAGCATGAGAGAAGAACTTACTAATTATCCTTTTAAGACAACTGCAGCTTCTTAAAAATGTTCATTCCGACAAAGGATGCTATATTCTATTTTACCGTTCCGTTGAGGCAGCAGTTCACATACATTATACATCTCAAATACAAATAAAAAAACCAGGAGGACGCATAAAGAATAAAAAAAATATAATAATTATATAATTATTAATTATAATATAATAATAATTTATATATAATATATATTAAGTATTAAGAATAAGTATTAAGAATTTAAGTATTAATATAAACTATAAACTATTTGTACACCAAAAGTACACCAAAATATACGCATATACATGGCCCCCAGCTTAACTCTTTTATACTAATTAAAGGTCTAATAAGTTTCATTAAGAAGTCTAATCTAAGTTAAGTATAGATTCATCAAATATCTTACCTTTTGTTTTCGTAAAAACAGAATTCTTCCTTTTAGTTCCCTGATTTTGAATTGATACCCTATCCCCGTGCTGCGATTAAAAAGTTAAATCTTTCGAATTCGAAATAGAAATAAAAGAATTAAAGGATCTGGTAGGGTTCGTCTTAAAATAAAAATAATATTCGTTACTTAAAATGGATTTTCGAGTCTTCATCGAAAGGAATAAATGAAGATGGAATTGGTTACAATTTTCCTAATTGGTATTTCTGGAATCTGGAAAGAATATTTACTTCTTTTTTTTTTTGCATTCGAAAAGGTCCCTTCTTCGATGTTCTATTCTAGATACAAAGACCTTAATTCTGACACAAAAACAAAAATAGGAAAAGACCCATAAATTCGATACCTTGTTCTTGTTATAGTTATAGGTTCTTGTTATAGAACTCGCGCTTCATAGAAATCTAAGATAGAATCAACGAATGAAACAGGTTCATTAACATCACAGATACATAATGAAAAAAAAAAGAAAGCATTACGCTTCCCTCCCATATCTTGTGTCTATACTCTTTTTGCCCTGGTGGGTTTCTCTCTCATTTAAGAAAAGTCTAGAAACTTGGATTATTAATTGGTGGAATACCAGGCAATCCGAAATCCTTTTGAATGATATTCAAGAGAAAAATGTTCTAGAAAATTTTATGTAATTAGAAGAACTATTCCTGTTGGACGAGATGATAAAGCAGTACTCGGACACATATATACAAGGGCAAGGGCTTCATATAGGAATGCACAAGGAAACAATACAATTGGTCAAAAGACACAATGAATCTCATTTCCATATAATTTTGCATTTATCGACAAATCTAATCTGTTTCGCTATTCTAAGTAGTTATTTTATTCTGGGTAATGAAGAACTTTTCATTCTTAATTCTTGGATTCAGGAATTTCTCTATAACTTAAGTGACACAATAAATTTTCTATTCTTTTAGTTACTGATTTATGGATCGGATTCCACTCGACCCATGGTTGGGAACTAATGATTGGTTCGATATACAACGATTTTGGATTGGCTCAGAACGATCAAATTATATCTGGTCTTGTTTTCACTTTCCCAGTGATTCTAGATACAATTGTGAAATATTGGATCTTCCATTTTTTAAATCGTGTATCTCCTTCCCTTGTAGTAATTTATCATTCAATGAATGAATGAAGAATTCATTAGATCTCTTGATATCAATCAAATCAGACTTTTGCTTCGTGTATAAAGAAATCTTTTTAAATCTTACTTATTTTTTTTACTTCTACCTTTTCAGTTCAAGGTATTCATACCA